GATACCCAGAACTCCCATTAAGAGAAAAATGGAGCCCCCCGCCGTGTACAAAATAAATTTTGTGGCTGAGTAGAGACGTTTCTTTCCTCCCCACATGGCTAAAAGTAGATAGACCGGAATTAATTCTAATTCCCACATGATGAAAAAAAGTAAAAGGTCCCGAGAAGAAAATGATCCTATTTGACCACTGTACATTGCTAACATCAAGAAATGGAATAATCGAGAATCCCGAGTAATAGGCCAGGCCGCTAAGGTAGCTAAAGTAGTGATAAATCCTGTTAATAAAACGGGGCCTATAGACAGTCCATCTATTCCTAATTTCCAACGGAAATCAAAAAAACTGATCCATTTATAGTCGTCTACTAGTTGGATTAATGGATCGTCCAATTGGAAATGATAACAGAATGCATAGGTTGTTAGAAGAAGTTCTAGCATGCATATACATATAGTATACCACCTAATTACCCTATTTCCTTTATGGGGAAGAAAGAAAATTAAGGAACCCGCAAATATAGGTAAGACTACAATTATTGTTAACCAAGGAAATTTGTTCGTGGTAAAGACAAGATACGCTTGGACCAAAAAAACCAGTGCCAAAAAATATTTGATTTTTTGGCACTGGTTTTGGCGGTAAAAAAAAAAATGGACTCGGGTTTCTGTAACGTATTAATAAGCTATACCCATGCTGCGGGTTGTTTCATGCCATAAATAAACTCGAACACTCAAGAAATCTGTTGGGCAGGCGGATTCACATCTCTTACAACCGACACAATCCTCCGTTCTTGGAGCAGATGCTATTTGTTTGGCTTTACATCCATCCCAGGGTATCATTTCTAATACATCCGTGGGACAGGCTCGGACACATTGAGTACACCCGATACATGTATCATAAATCTTTACTGAATGCGACATTGGATCTATCCATTTTTGAACGTGATAAAGTTTCAATCTAGTAAATTGATAAATGAATTATATATTTAAATACTAGTACTAGATGAATCGATGAGTTCCTCGAGTTTTTTTATTAATCTACTTCTGGATTGACAGTGCCAAACTACTTTGATTTATTATCTTTACTTTATTTTGTGATAACACGATCATACCTTACGTGGCAGACATGATAATTTGAATTAATTTTGAAAATTTTAATTGATGAAAATTCTAATTTATTTTATATTATAAAAAAGTATTACTTATTCAACAAATTAGATTGATTTATACGAGTTGATTTTCTGTTACGATAAATTGATGAAACAATAGCGAGTCCAATAGCAGCTTCAGCAGCTGCAATAGCTATAACAAAAATGGAGAAAATGGCTCCTTTTAATTGACGACTATCAAAAAAATCAGAAAATGTTACAAAATTGAGATTAACGGCATTTAATATAAGCTCAAGACACATAAGCGCCCTAACCATATTTCGACTTGTAATCAATCCATATAGACCGACAGAAAATAAATAGGCACTCAAAACAAGTACATGTTCGAGCATCATCAACCAACTCCTTATCAATCGCGATTCATTTCAATATGAACAACATTTTAACCAATTGGATTGACTAGTAACGATAACGAGTAATAGAATAGAATATAGAATAAAGGAATATAGTGGGAATAGATCGAACTAATAAAGAATTTCTATTTTATATACAACGTGAAATAGAAAAATAAAATGCATGTGATAGCTCATAAAAAGGTTTTTACATTTCGTTTCGAAAGAGTATTATTGACGAGCTACAGCAATTGCGCCGATTAACGCAACTAAAAGAATTATTGAAATAAATTCAAACGGAAGAAAAAAATCTGTTGATAAATGAATCCCAATTTGTTGACTATTACTTATCAGATCTTGCTCGATAATCTGGTTTGCTTTTGCAGTCCAAATAATCCCGTACCATGACGTATCCGAAATAGTAGTAATTAGTGAAACAAAAATACTTGTACAGACCACAGAAGTTACTCCATCTCCCACGGTCCAAAGATGGAAATCTTTGGAATATTCTGAATCATTTATGAACATCACAGCAAAAATGATTAAAACATTTATGGCTCCTACGTAAATAAGGAGCTGCGCAGCGGCTACAAAATGTGAGTTCGATAGAATATAGAATAAAGATATACAAACAAAAACCAATCCCAACGAAAAGGCAGAATAAATGGGATTGGGAAGTAATACTACTCCCAGACCCCCTAATATAAGACCCAATCCCAGAAAGACTAAAAGAAAATCATGTATTAGTCCAGGTAAATCCATTATATATAAAATAAGAGATAAATAAATCAAAATCTTTCATAACTTTATTGACCCGGTCAGGAAAAAGAGGTAACTCTACTTTTTTAGACTAGTTCTTAATTAATTCTTAATTATAATTAATTATTATTAAACTAGATCAAAATGAGTTCTTAAGTTTTTATTTCAGGCAAATTTAAAATTGTTCGAATTGTGTAATCGTCAATTACTGACATTGGTAACCGACCCAAAGCAATTTGATTATAATTC